GCTAGCGTAGCTTAGCTAAAGCATAACACTGAAGATGTTAAGACGGACCCTAGAAAGTCCCGCAAGCACAAAAGCTTAGTCCCAACTTTGCTATCGATTCTGGCTAAATTTACACATGCAAGTATCCGCACCCCTGTGAGGATGCCCTTCATTCTTCTGACGAAGAGTTAGGAGCGGGCATCAGGCACACAACTGTTAGCCGACGACGCCTTGTTAAGCCACACCCCCAAGGGAACTCAGCAGTGATAAACCTTAAGCTATAAGTGAAAACTTGACTTAGTTAGCGCCAAGAGAGCCGGTAAATTTCGTGCCAGCCACCGCGGTTATACGGAAGGCTCAAGTTGATAGCCCCCGGCGTAAAGTGTGGTCAAGGAAACCCTTTAAAACTAAAGTCAAACGCCCTCACTGCAGTCAAACGCCCCCGAGGGTTAGAAGCCCCACCACGAAAGTGACTTTACATAACCTGAACCCACGAGAGCTAGGGAACAAACTGGGATTCGATACCCCACTATGCCTAGCCGTAAACAAAGATAGAACCCCACACATCTATCCGCCCGAATACTACGAGCGCAAGCTTAAAACTCAAGGGACTTGGCGGCGCTTTAAAACCATCTAGAGGAGCCTGTTCTGGAACCGATTCCCCCCGTTCAACCTCACCCTCTCTTGCTCCTTCCCGTCTATATACCGCCGTCGTCAGCTCACCCTTTGAAGGACAAACAGTAAGCGAAACTGGTAATACCTAAAACGTCAGGTCGAGGTGTAACGTATGAGAGGGAAAGAAATGGGCTACATTTGCTTACTCAAGTGAGCACCTGGACCATAACTGAAAATGTTTGGTAAAGCAAGGATTTAGCAGTAAGCGTAAGAGTAGAGCGCTACGCTGAAACCGGCACTGAAGCGAGTACATACCGCCCGTCACTCTCCCCAATGGCCCCATCAATATAATTAATACGCAATAAGCCTATAAGGGGAGGCAAGTCGTAACATGGTAAGTGTACCGGAAGGTGCACTTGGGCAAACATACAGGGCATAGCTAAATAGTAGAGCACCTCCCTTACACCGAGAAGATGTCCGTGCAAGTCGGACTGTCCTGAAGCCCACCAGCCAGCCCGTATTCAAAAAGCAACAACTAAACATTAATACCCCCCCACACACCATAAATTAACAAACAAATCATTTTTCCCCCCTAGTATCGGTGATAGAAAAGGAACCACAGAGCGATAGAGAAAGTACCGCAAGGGAATGCTGAAAAAGAAGTGAAACAACTCATCACAAGCCCTAAAAAGCAGAGATTATCCCTCGTACCTTTTGCATCATGATTTAGCCAGTACCCCCCTAGCGAAGAGAACTTTAGTTAGAGCCCCCGAAACCAAGTGAGCTACTCCAAGGCAGCCTAATAATAGGGCCAACCCGTCTCTGTAGCAAAAGAGTGGGAAGAACTTTGAGTAGAGGTGACAGACCTACCGAACTTGGTTATAGCTGGTTGCCTGAGAAATGAATAGAAGTTCAGCCCCACAGGTCCCCTCTCTCACTACAGCTCACTCAAATTGACGCAAGGAGGAACTATGGGAGTTATTCAAAGGGGGTACAGCTCCTCTGATAAAAGACACAACTTTCCCGGGAGGGTAAAGATCATAATATCTAAGGTAAAATATTTTGTAGGCTTAAAAGCAGCCATCTATAGTAAAAGCGTCCAAGCTTAAACTCACCCCCCACTTATAAATACCGATAATAGTATCTTAACCCCCCAGCATTACCGGGCCGCCCCATACCACTATGGGAGTGATCCTGCTAATATGAGTAATAAGAGAAATAACACTCTCTCCCAGCACATGTGTAAATCGGAACGAACCCACACCGAACCTTAACGGCCCCAAACATAGAGGGTAATGAGCAAAAAACAGAAAACCAGAAATTCACCCAACAATTTACCGTTAACCCCACACTGGTGTGCCAACAGGGAAAGATTAAAAGAAAGAGAAGGAACTCGGCAAACACCTAAGCCTCGCCTGTTTACCAAAAACATCGCCTCTTGCAAAATTAAAGAATAAGAGGTCCTGCCTGCCCTGTGACTATAAGTTTAACGGCCGCGGTATTATGACCGTGCGAAGGTAGCGTAATCACTCGTCTCTTAAATGGAGACCTGTATGAATGGCTTAACGAGGGCTTAACTGTCTCCTCTTTCAAATCAATGAAATTGATCTCCCCGTGCAGAAGCGGGGATAGACCCATAAGACGAGAAGACCCTGTGGAGCTTCAGACACAAAGCAAAATCACGTTAAGAACTTCAATATAAAGAATAAAACTTTGTGAACGCACTTGCCCGAATGTCTTTGGTTGGGGCGACCGCGGGGTAAAAAACAACCCCCAAGAGGACAGGGAACAAAACTCCTACAAGCTAGAGCCGCAGCTCTAATTAACAGAACTTCTGACCACACGATCCGGCAATGCCGATCAACGGACCGAGTTACCCCAGGGATAACAGCGCAATCCCCTTTTAGAGACCCTATCGACAAGGGGGTTTACGACCTCGATGTTGGATCAGGACATCCTATTGGTGCAACCGTCATTAAGGGTTCGTTTGTTCAACGATTAATAGTCCTACGTGATCTGAGTTCAGACCGGAGTAATCCAGGTCAGTTTCTATCTATGAAGTGTTCTTTTCTAGTACGAAAGGACCGTAAAGAAGAGGCCCATACCTCCTGCAAGCCTCACCCTTAACTAATGATATAATCTAAATTAGACAAAAGGACACCCCCGCCCCGTCGGAGAAAACGGCAGGTTAAGGTGGCAGAGCCCGGATATTGCAAAAGACCTAAGCCCTTTCAACAGAGATTCAAATTCTCTCCTTAACTATGATAACTGTACTCATCACACACATCATCAATCCCCTAACCTACATCGTGCCAGTTCTCCTGGCCGTGGCTTTTCTAACATTAATTGAACGAAAAGTACTAGGCTACATGCAACATCGAAAAGGCCCAAACATCGTCGGACCATACGGGCTCCTTCAACCAATTGCAGACGGACTTAAACTCTTTATTAAAGAACCCGTTCGGCCGTCAACATCATCCCCCGTACTTTTTATATTTACCCCAATACTCGCCCTCACTCTTGCACTTATCTTGTGAGCCCCCCTACCCCTGCCGTATCCAGTTGCAGATCTCAACCTAGGTGTCATATTCATCCTGGCCATCTCAAGCCTTGCCGTCTATTCAATCCTCGGCTCAGGGTGGGCCTCAAATTCAAAATACGCCCTAATCGGGGCCCTACGAGCAGTTGCACAAACCATTTCTTATGAAGTGAGCCTAGGGCTAATTCTCCTAAGCATCATTATCTTTACAGGAGGCTTTACTCTTCAAACCTTTAACATCGCGCAGGAAGCCGTATGACTGCTGATGCCAGCCTGACCACTAGCAGCAATATGATATATTTCCACCCTGGCAGAAACTAACCGAGCCCCGTTCGACCTCACAGAGGGGGAATCAGAACTTGTTTCAGGCTTCAACGTAGAATACGCCGGTGGCCCGTTTGCACTATTTTTTCTAGCAGAATACGCCAATATTCTACTTATAAACACATTATCCACAGTTCTTTTCCTCGGAGCATCCCACCTACCATCCCTCCCAGAATTAACAGCTGCTAACCTAATAGTAAAAGCAGCCCTCCTCTCAATAGTGTTTTTATGAGTTCGTGCCTCATACCCACGGTTCCGATACGACCAACTTATGCACTTAATTTGAAAAAACTTCCTACCACTCACCCTGGCCCTAATCATATGACATCTCTCCCTGCCCATTGCATTAGCTGGCCTGCCCCCGCAGCTATAATTCAAGGAGTTGTGCCCGAATCCTAAGGACCACTTTGATAGAGTGACATATAGGGGTTAAAGTCCCCTCAACTCCTTTAGAAAGAGGGGATTTGAACCCCGCCTGAGGAGATCAAAACTCCTAGTGCTTCCTCTACACCACTTCCTAGTAACGTCAGCTAATTTTAAGCTACTGGGCTCATGCCCCAGAAATGGGGGCTAAATCCCCCCCTTTACATATGAACCCTTACGTTTTCATTGCCCTGGTATTTGGCCTTGCAGGAGGAACATCCATCACCGCTACAAGCTCCCACTGGCTCTTAGCCTGAATGGGACTTGAAATAGGTACGCTAGCCATCATTCCCTTAATAGCACAACATCACCATCCACGAGCGGTCGAAGCAACCACTAAATATTTTTTAACGCAGGCGACCGCAGCAGCCATACTGTTATTTGCCTCCACTACCAACGCCTGATTTACTGGGCAATGGGAGATTAGTCAAATAACACACCCACTCCCAACGATAATAATTACAATGGCCCTAGCACTTAAAATTGGGCTTGCCCCCCTCCACACATGACTTCCCGAAGTACTACAAGGCCTAAGCTTAACCACCGCCCTTATTTTGTCAACCTGACAAAAACTCGCCCCCTTCATCCTCCTACTTCAAGTCAACCCAACTAACCCCACTATCTTAATTACAATAGGAGTAGCCTCAACTATTATTGGCGGATGGGGGGGTTTAAACCAAACCCAGCTACGAAAACTGCTAGCATACTCATCAATTGCCCACTTAGGCTGAATAGTGTTAGTCATACAATTTTCCCCGTCCCTTAGCCTTCTAACACTGACAATTTATTTTACCATAACATTCTCTGCATTCTTAACATTCAAATTGAACAACTCAACAAACATTAACTCACTTGCTATTTCCTGGGCTAAAGCCCCGGTAGTGACAGCTCTGACCCCACTTGTACTACTATCCTTAGCTGGCCTCCCACCACTCACAGGATTTATGCCAAAATGACTGATCCTACAAGAATTAACTAAACAAAGCCTAGCCCCTGTCGCCACACTAGTAGCCCTAAGCGCCCTTCTGAGCCTATACTTCTACCTTCGACTAGCACACGCAATGACACTAACCACATCCCCTAATAACCTTACGGGACTGGCACCATGACGACTGGACCCAGCACAGACCGCGACACCACTGGCCATCTCAACCACCGGCACCCTAACATTGTTGCCCGTCACCCCCGCAACATCAGCCCTGTTCGCGCTGTAAGGGGCTTAGGTAGAAACAGACCAAGGGCCTTCAAAGCCCTAAGCGAGGGTGAAAACCCCCCAGCCCCTGTAAGACTAGCGGGATTCTACCCCACATCTCCTGCATGCAACGCAGATACTTTAATTAAGCTATAGCCTTACTAGACGGGAAGGCCTCGATCCTTCAACCTCTCAGTTAACAGCTGAGCGCCTTCGCCAGCGGGCCTCCGTCCAACCTTCCCCCGCCCTAATAAGGGCGAGCGAGGGCGGGGGAAGCCCCGGCAGGTTCTACCCTGCTACTTAGGATTTGCAATCCTACATGTAATACACCTCGGAGCTTGATAAGAAGGGGAGTCAAACCCCTGTTCATGGAGCTACAAACCACCGCCTAAACTCTCGGCCATCTTACCTGTGGCAATCACACGCTGATTTTTTTCAACTAACCATAAAGACATTGGCACCCTCTATCTAGTATTCGGTGCTTGAGCTGGTATAGTAGGCACTGCTTTAAGCCTACTTATCCGAGCTGAACTAAGCCAGCCCGGCGCCCTTTTAGGGGACGACCAGATTTATAACGTAATTGTTACTGCCCATGCTTTTGTAATGATTTTCTTTATAGTAATGCCAATTATGATTGGAGGCTTCGGAAACTGACTAATTCCCCTAATGATTGGGGCCCCTGACATGGCCTTCCCTCGAATGAACAACATGAGCTTCTGGCTTCTACCCCCATCTTTTTTACTTCTGCTAGCCTCTTCTGGGGTCGAAGCAGGGGCAGGGACGGGGTGGACTGTGTACCCGCCCTTAGCCGGCAACCTGGCACACGCCGGGGCCTCTGTTGACCTCACTATTTTTTCCCTTCACCTAGCGGGTATCTCTTCCATTCTAGGAGCCATCAACTTTATTACAACCATCATCAACATGAAGCCCACCGCTATCTCTCAGTACCAAACTCCACTATTCGTATGGGCAGTACTAGTAACAGCCGTACTTCTGCTACTCTCGCTGCCAGTGCTTGCCGCTGGCATCACAATGCTTCTTACGGACCGAAACCTGAATACTACCTTCTTCGACCCAGCGGGAGGGGGGGACCCAATTCTCTACCAACACCTGTTCTGATTCTTCGGCCACCCAGAGGTCTATATCCTTATCCTACCAGGATTCGGAATAATTTCACACATCGTTGCCTATTACGCCGGTAAAAAAGAACCTTTCGGCTACATGGGTATGGTTTGAGCCATGATGGCCATTGGCCTACTGGGGTTCATTGTATGAGCCCACCACATGTTCACCGTAGGCATGGATGTAGACACACGAGCTTATTTTACCTCCGCAACAATAATTATTGCCATCCCTACGGGTGTAAAAGTCTTCAGCTGACTCGCAACCCTGCATGGAGGAGCAATCAAATGGGAGACCCCCCTACTCTGAGCACTCGGCTTTATTTTCCTATTCACAGTCGGAGGATTAACCGGCATTGTACTAGCCAACTCATCCCTGGACATCGTCCTTCATGACACATATTATGTTGTAGCCCACTTCCATTATGTCCTATCTATGGGTGCAGTATTTGCCATCGTAGCTGGATTCGTACACTGATTCCCTCTATTTACCGGCTACACCCTGCACGACACTTGAACAAAAATCCACTTCGGCGTAATGTTTGCTGGTGTAAATATTACATTCTTCCCTCAACACTTCCTAGGACTAGCAGGAATGCCACGGCGTTACTCTGACTACCCCGACGCCTACACTCTTTGAAATACAGTCTCTTCTATTGGATCATTAATTTCCCTTGTAGCGGTAATTATGTTCCTCTTCATTATCTGGGAAGCTTTCTCTGCTAAACGAGAAGTTCTTTCAGTTGAACTCACAGCAACTAATGTAGAGTGACTACACGGCTGCCCTCCACCATACCACACATTTGAAGAACCAGCCTTCGTTCTGGTTAAAGCTGACTAACGAGAAAGGGAGGAATTGAACCCCCGTAGGCTGGTTTCAAGCCAACCACATAGCCACTCTGACACTTTCTTAATGGGGCACTAGTAAAATAAAAATTACACTGCCTTGTCAAGGCAGAATTGTGGGTGGAAACCCCGCGTACCCCTTAAACTTAATGGCCCATCCCTCACAATTAGGATTTCAAGACGCAGCCTCACCTGTTATAGAAGAGCTTCTCCACTTCCACGACCACGCACTAATGATTGTTTTCCTCATCAGCACACTAGTTCTTTACATTATTGCAGCGATAGTAACAACAAAGCTAACCAACAAATTCTTACTAGACTCCCAAGAAATCGAAATTATCTGGACAGTTCTTCCAGCAATTGTCCTTATTCTCATTGCTTTACCATCACTACGAATTCTATACCTAATAGACGAGATTAACGACCCCCACCTTACTATTAAAGCCATCGGGCATCAATGATACTGAAGCTATGAATATACCGATTACGAAGATTTAGGCTTTGATTCGTATATAGTCCCCGCGCAAGACCTCGCCCCCGGACAATTCCGACTGCTGGAAGCAGACCACCGAATAGTTGTACCTGTAGAATCCCCCATCCGTGTTCTGGTAACAGCAGAAGACGTGCTACACTCCTGGGCAGTCCCATCCCTTGGAATTAAAACAGACGCCGTCCCAGGTCGACTCAACCAAACAGCCTTCATTACATCACGGCCAGGAATTTTTTATGGCCAGTGCTCTGAAATTTGTGGAGCCAACCACAGCTTTATACCAATTGTAGTTGAATCCGTCCCCCTAGAATACTTTGAGGACTGATCTGCACTTCTACTCCTAGACCTCTCGTTAAGAAGCTAAAATGGTAACAGCGTTAGCCTTTTAAGCTAGAGATTGGTGATTACCAACCACCCCTAACGGCATGCCTCAGCTTAATCCCTCGCCGTGATTCCTGATTCTCATCTTCTCTTGACTCGTCTTCCTAACCATTATCCCACCTAAAATGCTCTCACACAATCTACTAAACCATCCTAACCCCTCCGACTCAGTTAGCTACTCAGCGGAGCCATGACACTGACCATGACCTTAAGCCTTTTCGACCAATTTGAAACCCCTTGATACATTGGCGTACCCCTAATCGCCATCGCCCTAATTTCCCCATGACTATTCCTCCCCACCCCTACGCCCCGATGACTAAACAGCCGATTAGTAACTCTTCAGGGTTGATTTGTAACACGTTCTACTCAACAAATTATGCTCCCCCTCAGCCCTGCCGGCCATAAGTGAGCACTTCTATTTACCTCACTAATAGTGTACCTTATCTCCCTCAACCTGCTAGGACTTCTACCATACACCTTTACACCTACAACCCAACTCTCAATAAGCCTAGGCCTAGCAGTCCCGCTTTGACTAGCTACTGTACTAATTGGTATGCGAAATCAACCATCCCACTCATTAGCCCATCTTCTGCCAGAAGGCACCCCAACACTACTAATCCCCATCCTTATCATTATCGAAACCATTAGCCTATTTATTCGTCCTTTGGCCCTAGGGGTTCGACTAACAGCCAATCTCACAGCGGGGCACCTGCTGATTCAACTAGTATCTATAGCCACATATGTTTTAGTGTCAGTTCTACCTACAGTAGCAGTACTAACCGCAACCCTACTGCTTATACTGACACTTCTAGAAGTAGCCGTAGCCATGATTCAGGCCTACGTATTCGTTCTTCTCCTGAGCCTATACCTGCAAGAAAACGTTTAATGACCCACCAAGCACACGCATATCACATAGTCGACCCTAGCCCCTGGCCCCTCACAGGCGCAGTTGGTGCCCTACTTATAACATCTGGCCTTGCCGTCTGGTTCCACTTTTATTCAACCACACTCATATCCTTAGGGCTTATGCTCCTCCTTCTAACTATACTACAGTGGTGGCGGGACATCATCCGCGAAGGCACATTTCAAGGCCACCACACACCCCCAGTTCAAAAAGGACTACGATACGGAATAATCCTCTTCATTACATCTGAAGTGTTCTTCTTTTTAGGTTTCTTCTGAGCCTTCTACCATTCAAGCCTCGCACCGACTCCAGAACTAGGGGGCTCCTGACCCCCCTCAGGAGTCTTCGCATTAGACCCCTTTGAAGTCCCCCTTCTCAACACCGCAGTACTTCTCGCCTCAGGTGTCACAGTTACCTGAGCACATCACAGCATTATGGAGGCGAAACGAAAACAAGCCATTCACTCCCTAACACTAACCATCCTACTAGGATTTTACTTCACCTGCTTACAAGCAATGGAGTACTATGAAGCCCCCTTTACAATTGCAGACGGGGTCTACGGCTCAACATTCTTCGTAGCAACTGGATTCCATGGCCTCCACGTAATTATTGGCTCCGCATTCCTGGCCGTATGCCTCCTGCGCCAAATCCTCTACCACTTTACATCAGAGCACCATTTTGGATTTGAAGCAGCCGCCTGATACTGACACTTCGTAGACGTCGTATGACTATTCCTCTACGTATCAATTTACTGATGAGGATCTTAATCTTCCTAGTACTAACTGCTAGTATAGGCGACTTCCAATCACCAGATCTTGGTTAAAATCCAAGGTAAGATAATGAACCTAGTCACTACCATTATATTAATCAGCATCACACTGACCACAATCCTAGCATTAGTCTCGTTCTGACTCCCCCAGATAAACCCAGACCCAGAAAAACTATCCCCTTACGAATGCGGCTTTGATCCGCTAGGAACTGCTCGTTTACCTTTCTCCCTGCGATTCTTTCTTGTTGCCATTCTATTTCTGCTCTTCGACCTAGAAATTGCACTTCTTCTACCCCTCCCGTGAGGAGACCAACTTGCCTCTCCCCTTACAACCTTCCTTTGAGCCTCTTCAGTACTAATCCTGCTTACGGTGGGCCTTGTCTACGAATGACTCCAAGGGGGCCTGGAATGAGCAGAATAGGAGATTAGTTTAACTAAAACATTTGATTTCGGCTCAAAAAATTGTGGTTAAATCCCATAATCCCCCGACTAGGACATAACACCAAAATCACCCCAAATACAACACTTTAGTAGTAACAACCTGACTACGGGTGATAAATCATTATTGAACCCCCGCTTACGAGCATAAAAGTGGTTTAACCCCACTATCGCCCCATGTCACCAACTCACTTCGCCTTCTCAACTGCCTTTGCCCTCGCACTAACTGGACTGGCATTTCACCGAACCCATCTCCTATCGGCCCTTCTCTGCTTAGAAGGAATAATGCTTTCCCTATTTATTGCCCTATCCCTTTGAGCCCTACAATTAGACTCTACCAACCTTAGTTCAGCCCCTATACTTCTACTAGCCTTCTCGGCCTGTGAGGCAAGCACAGGCCTTGCAATCCTAGTTGCTACCGCCCGCACTCATGGAAACGACCGACTCCAAAACTTAAACCTGCTGCAATGCTAAAAATTCTTGTCCCCTCGCTGATACTCATACCTATGGTGTGATCAGTACAAAAAAAATGGTTATGACTGGTCACCATTGCCCACAGCTTCTCAATTGCAATAGCTAGTCTCTCATGATTAAAAAACACCACAGAAACCGGCTGAACTTGCGTCAACTCATTTCTGGGGACAGACCCTTTATCCACCCCCTTGTTAATCTTAACCTGCTGACTGCTCCCTCTTATACTGCTGGCAAGTCAAAAGCACATTAATGATCAACCAATTAACCGACAACGCACATTCATTTCACTACTAATCTCACTACAAGTATTTTTAATTATAGCCTTCGGAGCAACCGAAATTATCTTATTTTATATTATATTTGAGGCCACCATTATCCCAACTTTGTTCATTATTACCCGCTGGGGGACCCAAAAGGAACGACTTAACGCAGGAACTTACTTTTTATTCTATACTCTTATGGGGTCACTACCCCTCCTTGTAGCGCTCCTGGCCCTACAAAACAACATTGGTTCCCTATCATTATTTACCGTACAATACTCCCCCTCAGACGCATGTCACCTCAGCACGAACAAGTTATGATGGGCAGCCTGCCTAATAGCATTCCTTATTAAATTACCTCTCTACGGACTTCACCTCTGACTCCCCAAAGCACACGTTGAAGCCCCAATTGCAGGCTCTATAATCCTTGCAGCAGTACTGCTAAAACTAGGGGGCTACGGCATGATACGAATGATAGTTATACTAGACCCCCTCACTAAAGAACTAAGTTACCCCTTTATTATTCTTGCCCTCTGAGGACTAATCATAACAGGCTCCATTTGCCTACGACAAACGGACCTCAAATCACTTATCGCCTACTCATCTGTTAGTCACATAGGCCTAGTTGCAGGCGGCATTTTAATCCAAACACCATGAGGGTTTTCAGGGTCCATAATCCTAATAATTACCCATGGCCTCACTTCCTCCGCACTATTCTGCCTAGCTAATACTAACTATGAACGTACACACAGCCGGACGATAGTTCTAGCGCGAGGAATACAAATAGCACTCCCATTAATAACAACATGATGACTTATCGCTAGCCTCGCCAATCTTGCACTACCCCCAATTCCGAGCTCCATAGCCGAACTAATAATTATTACAGCACTGTTTAACTGGTCACAGTGAAGCCTCCTATTTACTGGAGTTGGTACCTTAATTACAGCAGGCTACTCCCTCTACTTGTTTATTACAACCCAACGCGGACCCCTCCCGCCCCACATCCAAACTCTGGATCCCTCGCACACCCGAGAACACTTACTCATTGTGCTCCACCTCGCCCCACTTATCCTCCTGATCCTCGATCCCCAGCTAGTTTGAGGTTGAACAAGATGTAGACATAGTTTAAGCTAAGACATTAGATTGTGATTCTAAAGACAGGGGTTAAAATCCCCTTGTCCACCGAGGGAGGCCCGGCGGCGGCGCAAACTGCTAATTTTCGTTACCTTGGTTCAACCCCAAGGCTCACTCGCCCGCTGCTAAAGGATAACAGCCCATCCGCTGGTCTTAGGAACCAGAAACTCGTGGTGCAAATCCAAGTAGCAGCTAGAATGACCGCACCCTCTCTCATTTTATCTTCAACCATAGCCGCAACACTGACACTCTTAGTCTACCCGGTACTAAAAATTTTCTCAGCCAAAGCCAACGAATACGCCTGAGCCCTTAACTTTGTAAAAACTTCCGTCATAGTAGCGTTCTCGTTTAGCCTGCTATCCTTATTCCTATTCTACTCGTACGGAACTGAAACCATTCTAACCTCCTCAACATGATTCCGCACAGAAACATTTAACATTACTATTAACATAAAATTTGATACACTATCAATTATCTTTATCCCAGTCGCCCTTTATGTCACCTGGTCCATTCTAGAATTCGCGACATGGTATATACATGATGACCCAGAAATTAGCCGATTCTTCTCACACCTGCTTCTATTCCTGGCCCTTATAATCTCCTTTGTCTTAGCTGATAATATGTTCCAACTCTTCGTAGGCTGGGAAGGAGTTGGGATTATATCCTTCCTACTTATCGGCTGATGGTGCGGGCGAGCAGACGCTAACACCGCCGCCCTCCAGGCTGTCCTATACAACCGAATTGGGGATATCGGACTAATACTGGCAATAGCATGATTAGCCATAAATATAAATTCATGACAAATAGACCAAATGCTACTCCTAGCACAGAAGAAAGACCTCACCCTTCCTCTAGTGGGCTTCATTCTTGCTGCAGCAGGAAAATCCGCCCAATTTGGTCTTCACCCATGACTTCCCTCCGCCATAGAAGGACCCACACCAGTTTCCGCCCTACTGCATTCCAGCACGATAGTAGTTGCGGGTATCTTCCTACTAATTCGGATTAGTCCCCTGATGGAAAAGAATCAAACAGCACTGACCCTCTGCCTATGCCTCGGAGCACTAACAACCCTATTTACTGCCACCTGCGCCCTCACACAAAATGATATCAAAAAAATTGTTGCATTCTCCACATCCAGTCAACTAGGCCTAATGATAGTAACCATTGGCCTTAATCAACCTCAACTAGCCTTCCTCCACATCTGCACCCACGCATTTTTTAAGGCGATACTATTCTTATGCTCCGGCTCAATCATTCATAGCCTGGACGATGAACAAGACATCCGAAAAATGGGTGGTATACACAAAATCACCCCCTTCACCTCATCTTGCCTGATCCTTGGAAGCTTAGCCCTGACAGGAACCCCCTTCCTATCAGGATTCTTCTCTAAAGATGCTATTATTGAAGCACTTAACACCTCAAACCTAAACGCCTGAGCCCTAGTCCTGACCCTTCTAGCTACATCTTTTACAGCAGTCTACAGCTTACGAGTAATTTTCTTTGTCTCTATGGGTCGGCCCCGATTCAACCCACTTTCCCCCGTCAACGAAAATAACCCAGCAATCATTAACCCTATTAAACGGCTAGCGTACGGAAGTATCGCCGCAGGACTGCTAATTACTATAAATATCCTCCCCCCTAAAACACCAGTAATGACCATGCCTCTGCCACTCAAAATTACAGCCCTACTAGTATCGATCATTGGACTATTAATTGCCCTCGACCTCGCCTCCCTCACACACAAGCAGTACAAAACACTACCCTACCTGGGCGGCCACCACATATCAAATATACTCGGATACTTCCCTGTAGTTTCTCACCGGCTCCTACCTAACCTTGGCCTCATCATCGGCCAATTAATTGCAACCCAAACGGTCGACCAGACATGGTTAGAAAAAACCGGGCCTAAAGCGGTCACCTCCTCAAATTTACCACTTGTCTCCACAATTAGCAACGCCCAGCGAGGGATTATCAAAACTTACCTCACCCTATTTTTCCTCACTATTGCCCTCACTGCAATAATCCTCGCCCGTTAGACTGCCCGAAGACTTCCCCGACTTAGCCCACGTGTTAACTCTAACACAACCAATAATGTCAGGAACAACACCCAAACACTTAAAATCAACATCCCTCCCCCAGAGGAATAAACCAGCGCCACCCCCGCCATGTCACCCCGCAAATTGGAAAACGTAGCCAAATCGTCTGAAGGCACCCAAGACCCCTCGTATCACCCGCCCCAAAACATAGCGGAAACCACCCCGACGGCCGCCACGTACACCCCCATATAGACCACTACCGAGCGACTCCCCCAGCTCTCAGGGTACGGCTCAGCAGCCAAAGCCGCCGAGTAAGCAAATACTACCAATATACCCCCTAAATAAATTAAAAACAGAATAAGGGATAAAAAAGCCCCGCCGTGCCCGACCAGTACACCACACCCCATCCCCGCAACAATAACAAGCCCCAATGCCGCAAAGTACGGAGAAGGGTTTGAGGCAACGGCAACCAAGCCAAGAACTAAACCAAACAGAGATAACGACATAATATAAGTCATAATTCTTACCAGGACTCTCACCAGGACCAATGGCTTGAAAAACCACCGTTGTCATTCAACTATAAGAACCCTTAATGGCTAACCTACGAAAAACCCACCCCTTACTTAAAATTGCTAACGACGCCCTAGTTGATCTCCCTGCCCCTGTAAACATTTCAGTTTGATGAAACTTTGGCTCCCTTCTAGGGCTATGTCTAATTACACAAATTGCTACAGGACTATTCCTGGCCATACACTACACCTCAGACATCGCAACTGCCTTCTCATCCGTGGCCCATATTTGTCGTGATGTAAATTACGGCTGACTAATCCGCAACATACATGCCAACGGCGCCTCATTCTTCTTTATCTGCATTTACCTCCACATCGGTCGGGGACTGTATTATGGCTCTTATCTATATAAAGAAACTTGAAATGTTGGAGTAGTCCTCCTTCTTCTAGTCATAATAACTGCCTTCGTCGGTTACGTCCTCCCCTGAGGCCAAATATCATTCTGAGGGGCCACTGTCATTACGAACCTCTTATCAGCTGTACCTTACGTAGGCAACTCCCTTGTACAATGAATTTGAGGCGGCTTCTCCGTAGATAATGCCACTCTAACCCGATTCTTCGCCTTCCACTTCCTTCTACCATTCATCATTGCCGCTGCTACGGTAATTCACCTACTATTCTTACACGAAACCGGCTCAAACAACCCCACAGGCCTAAACTCGGACGCAGACAAAATCTCATTCCACCCCTACTTCTCCTATAAGGACCTATTAGGATTCGCAGCCCTACTAATTGGACTCACCTCCCTAGCCCTATTCTCCCCCAACCTCCTAGGAGACCCAGACAACTTTACGCCCGCTAACCCCCTAGTCACCCCGCCCCATATTAAACCAGAATGATATTTCCTGTTTGCCTACGCTATTCTCCGGTCTATTCCTAACAAACTAGGAGGTGTCCTCGCCCTACTCTTCTCAATCCTTGTCCTTATGCTAGTTCCCATCCTACACACATCAAAACAACGCGGCCTAACATTCCGCCCGATCACACAATTCCTATTCTGAACCTTAGTGGCGGACGTCATTATTTTAACCTGAATCGGGGGTATACCAGTAGAACACCCCTTCATTATTATCGGACAAATCGCATCATTACTCTACTTCTCACTTTTCCTTGTTCTTGCGCCTATAGCAGGCTGACTAGAGAACAAAGCCCTAAAATGAGCATGCATTTGTAGCTCAGCGCCAGAGCGCCGGTCTTGTAAACCGGATGTCGGAGGTTAAATTCCCCCCCCTTGCTCAAAGAAAGAAGACTTCAACTCCTACCCCTGGCCCCCAAAGCCAGGATTCTTGATTAAACTATTCTTTGCATGTATTTACACCATTAATTCATGTTAGACATAAGACGTATGCATGTAATACATATTACTAAGGTATTACATAAACATAGCAATTTAAGAACATACATAAACATAATTAATTAATATTTACATAAACATACTCGTCTAAAAACATACATAAACATGCAAATTAAGAAATTACATAAACACGTAAAATAACTAAATAACATAAACATGAAAAAACAAGGTATTACATAAACATATTAGACTAAGTTAAGATACAAACATACCAGTCTTAAATACAAACATAAGAATATTCTAATAAAAGGGTACATAGGTTAAGGATTCTTCCCACAATATCACAGTAAGAGACCACCAACCAGCTGTAAGAATTGCTAACGGTTATTGATGGTCAGGGACAAAAATCGTGGGGGTTTCACTTAGTGATTTATTCCTGGCATTTGGTTCCTATTTCAGGAACACAAATCGAATAAACCTCATACTTTCCTTGAAGCTTGCATAAGTTAATGCTTTAATACATCTCTTCGTTACCCAACATGCCGAGCATTCACTCCAGCGAGCAAGGGGTTTCCTTTTTTCTTATCCTTTCACTTGGCATTTCAAAGTGTATAAATTTCCAAGCGACATCAAGGGAGAGCATAATTACTTGCAAATACCATTATAGTTGAAGAGTTGAGAAGACATTAACTAAGAATTACATATATATATATCAAGGACATAATACAATACTTTCTCCTGATATACATATGATTCTTTATGCCCCCTTTGGTTTTTGCGCGTTAAACCCCCCTACCCCCCTAAACTAGAGAGATCGTTAACACTCCTGAAAACCCCCCGGAAACAGGAAAACCTCTACTAGCTTTTTGCATCCAAAATTCATGTTTATTTACATTATTGTAATTATATAAATT